CAGGCATGAATACAGCATCTATAGTATAACTTCCGTCTTGAATGTTGTTTAGTGTTTTTATACGATATCCCCGATTCCTCTCAATTTGTAATTCAATACACAAATTAATGGGTTCTGTTAGGTTAGCTATATGTTGTGTATCATCAACGATTTCCACCGAAGGTGGTAAAATGATGTCTTGAGCAGTTACATATCCAGGACCTTGAAAACAAATAGACGCGTCCCGAGTTCCATACAGATTACTTCTCAATACAATTTCTTTCAAATTCATTAAAATTTCATGTATTGATTCTTGAATACCTACTATGGTGGAATATTCATGTGGTATTTTCTCAGATTTTGCACGTGTGATACATGTTCCCTCTATTTCTCCGAGCAAAATTCTTCGCATTGCAATGCCGATTGTATCAGCTTGGCCTTTCATAAGTGGAGACAGAATAAAGCGTCCATAATAAAGATGCTTACTGTCTACTCTTGATTCAACACACTTCCACTGTAGTGTCCCAGTAGATACTTTTACTTTTTCCCCAATCATAGTTATATATTTTTATCAAAAATTGTTTATTTCTCTTGAAATCTCTTTCTTTAATGTTTATTTTTAGTTTTACACACGTCTTTTTTTAGGGGACCTACATCCATTATGTGGCATAGGGGTTACATCCCGTATAAACCTTAAAAGTATACCACTTCTACGAATAGCTCTTAATGCTGCATCTCTTCCGAGACCGGGACCTTTTATCATGACTTCTGCTCGTTGCATGCCTTGATCTGCTACTGTTCGAATAGCATTTGCTGCTGCGGTTTGAGCGGCAAATGGTGTCCCCCTTCGTGTACCCTTGAAGCCACACGAACCGGCAGAGGACCAACAAATCACCCGACCCCGTACATCTGTAACAGTCACAATGGTATTGTTGAAACTAGCTTGAACATAAATAACACCCTTTGGTATTTTACGAGGATGCTTACGCGAACCAATACGTCCATTTTTACGTGAACCAATTTTTGGTATAGGTTTTGCCATATTTTATTATTTTAAAAAATATAAGTCCGAAATATATGGATATATCCATTTCCTGTCAAAAACGGATTCTTTACTATTTTCTATCTTAATTTTATTCTATTTCTACTAAGATAGATTTGAAATATCAAGCAATAATATTTGTTATAATACTTATAACATAGAATAGATTCTAATATAGAATCTATACTATATTTTTGTTTTGATTTAATATTTAAGTGAATTAACTAATAACTATTAATATAATATATAATACGATTTTTTGAATTTAAATATTTATGGATTTGTGCATTCGGTACTTTCTGTAAAATAGAAAGCCCTTTTTTGTTTTGTGAAAATATTATCCTTGTCTTTGTTTATGTCTTGGATTGGAACAAATTACTATAATTCGCCCTCGTCTGCGGATCAATCGACATTTTTCACAAATTTTACGAACAGAGGCTCCTATTTTCATATTTCTCATTCCTTAACTTAATGCCGAATCTATTTATTGGAAGAAAATAGGGTTTCCTGATTACATTTTTAACTTTCCCGGTCATCATATTGTATCGTCGTATACATATAAAAGAAGAGTACGTCGAATTTTCTTGGAAACATAGCCCAGAATCTTATTTCAATTCTATTTTTTCTATTATAAGGAACCTGGAATATACCCTGAGAAGTTATTCAGTAATTAAATCTTCATGAATTTTTTTATTTTTATTCTAGTTAAATCCTCTTGACACATTCACTAATGTATTAGGATTAGAAATAATATTAGAAATTTGTGTTTTCTCTCTCCATTGACAAGAATGGATAGAAGTTTTTTATATTATATAATTCGGATATAAGAATATCCGAAAAATTACCATATATAACATAAAACTTCTCCGCCGATTCTTTCTAACCGAGCCTCTCGATCTGTCATTATACCTCTAGAAGTAGAAAGAATTACAATCCCCATACCTCCTAAAATTCTAGGAATTCGTTGATAGTTAGAATAGATTCGGAGACCTGGTGTACTGATCCGTTTTAAATTTAAAAAAGTTTTAGATGATCCTTTCCTATTTCTTCTATATCGTAGAGTTAAAACTAAAAAGTATTTGTTGTTTTCCCGATGTTTTCTGACGTTTTCAACAAAACCCTCTCGTAAAAGTATTTTAACAATGTTTTCGATAATATTAGTAAGTGGTATTTGAACTGTTCTTTTTCTATTCATGTCAGCATTGCGTATCAAGGTTATTATATCAGCGATGGTATCCTTACCCATGATAAATGAAAATGATTGTTGTTCCTTACTTTCAATATAATCAACGTGCTCCCATTTTTTGATTCAATAAAATATCTAATTATTGAATATGAGAATATAATAATACTCTATATATAGAAAATCTTATTATAATCTAATAGGATAATGTACATATATATAGAATATTCTCAAACTAAAAAAAAAATAGAATATTAGAAAATGAACTTTTATACTAATTTGGAATTCTGAATTCTATAAAAAAATAGAATTCAGAATTTTGAATATATAAATATAATAATATATATTTCATTCCTTATTTTTTCTATCTATAATATTATATATATATTAGATTATTATTTTGATTTATTTTTTGAAATATTAATTAAATTAATTATTAAATGATATACCTATATCATGATCTCGTATTATAATACCTCGGGTGCTAATGAAACTATTTTAGTAAAATTTAACTTTCTCAATTCTCGAGGTATTGCGCAAAAAATTCGAGTTCCTTTTGGATTTCCTTCTTTATCAATTACAACCGCAGCATTATCATCATACTTTATTATCATACCATTACTACGTTTGAGTTCTTTACAAGTACGTACAATTACAGCTCTGATCACTTCTGATCTTTCTAAAGGCGTATTTGGTACTGCTTTTTTGATTACAGCAACAACAATGTCACCAATATAAGCATACCGTCGATTACTAGCTCCTATGATTCGAATACACATCAATTCGCGAGCTCCACTATTATCGGCTACATTTAAATAGGTTTGAGGTTGAATCATATCATTTTTTTTTTATCTTTCAGTCAAAAAGTTGAAGTAAAAAAAATATTCTGTGTTCAAAAAAAAAAAAGAAACCCACAATTGCAATTTTTTTTCATACTAAAGACCTCTTTCCTTCGAATGATTATTCTGAAAGAATGAATTGAGTTCGTATAGGCATTTTCGATGCTGCTATTGAAATAGCTTTTCGAGCTATAGTTTCTGAGACCCCACTCATTTCATAAAGTATTTTGCCGGGTTTAACGACAGCTACCCAATATTCGGGAGATCCCTTTCCCGAACCCATACGCGTTTCGGTAGGTCTTACTGTAACAGGTTTGTCTGGAAATATGCGTACCCATATTTGTCCACCCCGACGGACATTTCGTGACATTGCCCGGCGCCCTGCTTCTATTTGTCTAGATGTGATCCAAGCGGGTTCAAGTGCCTGAAGAGCATATTTTCCGAAGCAAATACGATTACCTCGATAGGCTCTTCCTTTCATTCTTCCTCGATGTTGTTTACGGAATTTGGTTCTTTTAGGGTTATAGTTGATGGTTGTTTCTCAATTCCATCTCTATTACAGAACCGTACATGAGATTTTCACCTCATACGGCTCCTCACGAATGAATCGATTCAAAAATATTTAACCGATAAAAAAATATACAATACAATAACATACATCCATTAGAAATTTGTATATCTTGCTTTGATATATATTGTTTTGGTATAAGATTCTAACGAATCTGTATTTGTCTTTTTTTTTTATTATAATACCGGATTGGCAAAAATTTTGAAATAAAAAAAAAATTATCGCGGGCGGATATTTACTCTTTCATTATCAATTTCAGATGTAATGTAGGGTTAGTCCACAATTCCTCAAAAAACAATGAATGGTTCTTAGTTTCTTCCGCCATCCCACCTAATGAATTATTAAGATTTGTTTTTTTTTTTTACTTTTTAAAATAAAAAAAAATTATCTTAGGTATTCACAGGTTCCGTCGTTCCCATCGCTTTTCGATTTATGGTTAGGTCTAAATTCTACAATGGAGCCTCTTTAATAAGTTAATAAGATTTTTAATAAAATTTTATTCTTTTTTGTTGAATCAACCTTCTCAGTTTTATTGATTCGCGGCTCTGGATTCGTTTATTCTAGGAATATATTCCATCCATTATGGATTAATTTTTAATATGGATGCTTTATTACACTACCTTTTATGAGATGACCCATAGACCTTTACATATTAGAATTCTATATCATTGATATCTTTTTTTTCTCTCTTTCTTTCACCTCTTCGTTTATCTGTATATTCTTATTGCTTTACAACTCATAATCAGATTCGTTTTTATTTCCGTTTTCAGTTGCTATAATTCTATATAACCACATATATCTTTATTTAGATTTTTTATTTGAACGGGTTCTTTATATCCAGATAATGCGAAGCGATGAGTAGGTTATTAGTTCTTTAGTTCTTTATTAAAAAATTCGTAGAATTTTTGTTTTAATTGAACCACTCGAAAAAAACCAACGAGTCGCACACTAAGCATAGCAATTCCTTCACTATAAAATAATTATTAAAATTTTTTATTGAATCTTATAAAATTTGTCATTTATTCTTTTAGAATAAGAATATATTAAGAATTCCTCATTTTTTGTTTTATCCAAAGATGGAAGCTTAAAGATACCAAAAAGTTTCTTATTCTTTGTTTAGAAATATCCAAACTTTGATCCCTAATACCCCATAAATAGTTCGAACTGGATAGGAACAATAATCAATTTTAGCTCGAATGGTTTGTAGAGGAACCCTACCTTCTCTGATCCATTCGACACGTGCAATTTCTTTTCCGTCGATACGTCCCGCAATTTGTACTTGAACTCCTTTTGTACCCGCCTGTTCAGCTAATTCTATAGCTTTTTTGATTGCTTTACGAAATGGAATTCTATTCTTTAATTGTCCGGCTATAAATTCTGCAAGAATAT